GTTAAGAATATTGGCCGTATTTTATTACGGCAATCTCCGGAATGGTATGAGGATTTCCAAGATTGGAATAGAGAAATTTATCTAAAGTGCAGCTATAATGGTCTTCAATTCTCCAAAACGGAATTTCCTAAAAATTGGTTAAGAGAAGGTTTTCAGATCAAAATCCTATATCCTTTTCATTTGAAACCTTGGCACAGATCTAAACTACGACTCTCTGATAGCGATCGAAAGCAACAGGATTATTTTGATTCTTGTTTTTTAACAGTTTTGGGAATGGAAACAGAATATCCTTTTGGGCCTCCTCGAAAAACACCTTCCTTTTTTGAACCTATTTTTAAAGATATAGACTATAAAGTCGAAATCAGAAAATTCAATTTTAGAGTTCGAAGAGTTTTAAAAAAAATAACAAAGAAACAAACAAAAGCTGTTTTATTTGTAAAACAAATAAGAAAAGAACTTTTAAAAGGAACAAAAATTCCATTATTTATACCGAGAGAAATATATGAATCAAGTCAAACTCAAACAGAAAATGATTCTATAATCAGTAATAAGATAATTCATGAATCACTTAGTCAAAATCGAGCTACAGGTTGGACAAATTATTTACAGACAAAAGAAGAAATGAAACATAGAATTGATAGAAGAAACACAATCAGAAATCAAATAGAAAAAATGAAAAAAAATAAAAAGAATAATGGAGAATCACCCCCAAAAATTTGGAAACTATTAAAAAGAAAAAATATTGAATTATTAATTCAATTTTGCATTGAAAAAATATACATTGATATCTTTCTATGTATCATTAATATGCGCAGAATCACTCTATACCTTTTTATGGAATCAACAAAAAAAATTGTTGAGAAATACATTGACAATAATAAAAGAAATCAAGATCAAGAAAGGATTAATAAAACAAAACAAAATCAAATTGACTTTATTTCGCCTATGACTATAAAAAAGATATTTGATAATCTTAGAAATAGTAAGCGAAAGTCACATATTTTTTTTTATTTATCTGACTTGTCACAAAAATATGTATTTTTAAAATTATCACAAACCCAAGCAATTAACTTCAATAAGGTAAGATCTATTCTTCAATATAATGGACCATCTTTTTTTCTTAAGAATGAAATAAAGGATTTTTTTGGAAGACAAGGAATATTTGATTCCGAAATAAGACATAATAAACTTCCAAATTATGGAATGAATCCATGGAAAAACTGGTTAAGAGGTCATTATCAATACGATTTATCTCAGATTACATGGTCTAGATTAGTCCCCCAAAAATGGCGAAATGGGATAAATACCTCTCAAAATAATGATTTAAAGAAATGGTATTCCTATGAAAAAGACCCTTTTTTTGATTACAAAAAAAAACAAAATTTGAAAGTCTATTTATTATCAAATAAAGAGGATAATTTTGAAAAAAACTATAGATATGATCTTTTATCATATAAATATATTCATTCTGAAACTAAGAAGAAATCCTGTATTTATAGAACATCATTCGAAAGAAATAAGAAGCAGGAAAATTCCACCAGAAATAAAGAAAACTTTTTTAACATACTCAAGAATATTCCTATGAAGAATTATCTAGGAAAAAGTGATATTATATATATGGAAAAAAATACGGATAGAAAATATTTGGGGTGGAAATTTAATACAAAAATTCAGGTTGAACCTAATAAGGACCAAATAAAGGATCAATTTCATATTTTTTATCTTCCAATTGATTCAAATTGCGAAATCAATTACAAAAGGGTCTTTTTTGATTGGATGGAAATATCTTTTGATTGGATGGGAATGAATGAAAAATTCTTAATTTTAAATCACCTCATATCAAATCCGAAAGTTTTTTTCTTTCCAGAGTTTGTGATACTATATCATAAATATAAAGAGAAACCTTGGTTTATCCCAAGCAACTTACTTTTTTTTAATTTGAATATAAAACCAAATTTTAGTGAAAATCAAAATAGCAAGGCAAAGCAAGAGCAGGATGATAATTTTTTAAATTTTAGCCCAGCAAATTCAAAACAATATTTTGAATTAAAGAAGCAAAACAATATTGAAGAATATTTTTTAGAATCGATTGAAAAACTAAAAATATTCTTTAAAGGAGATTTTCCTTTGCAGTTAAGATGGACTGGACGTTTGAATCAATTGAATCAAAAAATGATGAATAATATCCAGATATACGGTCTCCTGGTTAGCCTCATAAATGTAAGAAAAATTACTATATCCTATATTCAAAGAAAAGAAATTAATCTGGATATAATGAGGAGGCGTTTAAATCTTACACAATTAACGAAAAAGGGAATATTAATTATGGAACCTGCCCGTCTATCTGTAAAAAATGACGGACAGTTTTTTATGTATCAAATAATAGGTATTTCATTGGTTCATAAAAGTAAGCACCAAAGTAACCGAAACCCCAAAAATGTTGCTAAGAAAAATTTTGATGAATCCATTCCAAGACATAAAATAAAAACTCTAAATAGAGACAAAAATACTTCTGATTTGCTTGTTCCTGAAAAGATTTTATCGTCTAGACGTCGTAGAGAATTGAGAATTCTAATTTCTTTCAATTTGAATTTAAAGAATCAGAATGGTGTGCATAAAAATAAATTATTTTGCAAGGAGAACAGGCTAAAAAACTGGAGTCAATTTTTGGATGAAAGTAAAAATATCGACAGAAAAAAAAATGAATTAATTAAATTAAAGTTCTTTTTTTGGCCTAATTATCGATTAGAAGATTTAGCTTGTATGAATCGCTATTGGTTTGATACCAATAATGGGAGCCGTTTGAGTATGTTAAGGATATCTATGTATCCCTGATTTAAATTTTGAGTTTCCTATATATTCTGGTGTTCTATTCTATCAATCATCTTTTTCTTTTTTCTTCTGTCGATGATCTGTAAATATCCATGTTATATGCAAGCAACCCGATACACATATTCGCTGTCTTACATCCCAGTCTAGGATACTCCAATAATAAGGAAATGGCGTATCAATCAATTAAAGCTATAAATTAATCTTTGTACTAAACTATTTGATATCGTCTTTTTGTATCACTATCCAAATGAACTCCAAAATCGGATTTAGTAATGTTAATTGATAAAAACAGGAATCTATAATAAATAAATTATGATTATTGTGTATACTACATTAAAATTTCTGACATTATTATTACTGATCAATAAAATAAATATCTGTAAAAAGGGGAGTGTGAAATTCTTTTATGGTAAAAAATTCATTTATTTCAATTATTTTGCAAGAACAAGAAGAAAACAAAGAAAACAGTGGATCTGTTGAATTTCAAGTAGTAAGTTTCACCAACAAGATACGAAGACTTACTTCACATTTGGAATTGCACAAAAAAGATTATTTATCTCAGAGAGGTCTGCGGAAAATTCTGGGAAAACGTCAACGGCTACTGGCTTATTTGTCAAAAAAAAATAGAGCACGTTATAAAGAATTAATAGGGCAGTTGAATATTCGAGAGAGAAAAACTCGTTAATTTGAAGAGTTAGTTTGATTAAAAGTTTGATGAACTTCTTTTCGCTTTCAGCAATTCATGGAAGAATGAATCAGGAAAAACCTATGACTGTACCAGCTACAAGAAAAGACCTCATGATAGTCAATATGGGACCTCACCACCCATCAATGCATGGTGTTCTTCGACTCATTGTTACTCTAGATGGTGAAGATGTTATTGACTGTGAACCCATATTGGGTTATTTACACAGAGGTATGGAAAAAATTGCAGAAAATCGAACAATTATACAATATTTGCCTTATGTAACACGTTGGGATTATTTAGCTACTATGTTCACAGAAGCAATAACTGTAAATGCGCCAGAGCAATTGGGCAATATTCAAGTCCCTAAAAGGGCTAGTTATATCAGAGTCATTATGTTGGAGTTAAGTCGTATAGCTTCGCATTTGTTATGGCTTGGCCCTTTTATGGCAGATATTGGGGCACAGACCCCTTTCTTCTATATTTTTCGAGAAAGAGAATTGATTTATGACCTATTCGAAGCTGCCACCGGTATGCGAATGATGCACAATTATTTTCGTATTGGTGGAGTCGCTGCTGATTTACCCCATGGCTGGATAGAAAAATGTTTGGATTTTTGCGATTATTTTTTAACAGGAATTGCTGAATATCAAAAGCTTATTACACGGAATCCCATTTTTTTAGAACGAGTTGAAGGAGTAGGCATTATTGGCGGAGAGGAAGCAATAAATTGGGGTTTGTCGGGACCAATGCTACGAGCTTCCGGAATACAATGGGATCTTCGTAAAGTTGATCATTACGAGTGTTACGACGAGTTTGATTGGGAAGTCCAATGGCAAAAAGAGGGCGATTCATTAGCTCGTTATTTAGTACGAATTAGTGAAATGACGGAATCCATAAAAATTATTCAACAGGCCCTTGAAGGAATTCCGGGAGGGCCCTATGAAAATTTAGAAATCCGCCGCTTTGATAGAGTAAAAGATACTGTATGGAATGAGTTTGACTATCGATTCATTAGTAAAAAACCCTCTCCGACTTTTGAATTGTCGAAGCAAGAACTTTATGCGAGAGTCGAAGCACCAAAAGGAGAATTGGGAATTTTTCTGATAGGAGATAAGGGTGTTTTCCCTTGGCGATATAAAATTCGCCCGCCGGGGTTTATTAATTTGCAAATTCTTCCTCAGTTAGTTAAAAGAATGAAATTGGCTGATATTATGACGATACTAGGTAGTATAGATATTATTATGGGAGAAGTTGATCGTTAAAATGATAATTGATACAACAGAATTACAAGCTATCAATTCTTTTTCTAGATTAGAATCCTTAAAAGAAGTCTATGGGATCATATGGATGCTTATCCCTATTTTTACTCCTGTATTAGGAATCACAATAGGTGTACTAGTTATTGTTTGGTTAGAAAGAGAAATATCCGCGGGTATACAACAACGTATTGGTCCTGAATACGCAGGACCTTTAGGAATTC